TAGAAGAAATAATACTTTCATAGAATATCTTAATTAAATTATATGTAATGATCAATGAATTCGGCTGAATTCTATATCTACATGTGTAAAAATCCTAGCAAGAATCTAATCTATTCTATAAAAATTTTATATATAAAATTGCCCTGTAATTGACCAAGACCCAATACTAATATTATTCTTTATTAGTATAGAATGGAAGTATAGATGGGGCGTGGCCAAGTGGTAAGGCAACGGGTTTTGGTCCCGGTATTCGGAGGTTCGAATCCTTTCGTCCCAGGTAGATACATTGTATCAAAGTAAAAGTTTATTTTGAAAGTAACGTTATGTTTAAATGCCTAATATTGGATAGAATGTCATTCTTGTTTCTTTTATAATTTTGAATGATTCTTTTATGAATCATATCTTTTATGAATCATATCTTTGTTTTTCACAACATACAGATATTACTAAATAGATTTGTTTGTCATCAAGATATGATGGTAACATAGGTCACACCCTAGTTGAATTCAATTAATTAAAAAATAAAGTATGGCCGGATTTTTCATCATATGATATGTTCATTCCCTTCATATTGAAGGGGTTTAGAGCTACTTAATTTGAAGAAAAACCTTACGTCTCATATCTTTTTAAATTTTCAACGATACATTTTATTTTGAATTACACTAAGAAAGAGCACTTCTTTACTATATCCTATATCGTATTCTTTATCCATTCAAATTAAACTTAAAAAAAATGGGGTAGCCAAATTATTAGGATCTCTTTATTCTAAACAGGAGGAGGGTTATTACATTCAATTAATGGGATTAAGTCTCTTAAGACAAGACTGGGTTTGGGTAAACTAAAAAATTAGGAGCAAGCGCCTAATCTGGACTTGTTTGTCTTTGTCCCTAGAGAGTATCCTTTCCCCAAACCTTTTTATTTTGATTTTGATTCAGCATTCCCAGAGCGTCGTGGGATAGATAGTTCTTAATTAGTAATTAGTAACAGTAATAGGAGGTCTTATTTTATTAAATATATGTATATCTGTGTATGTCCGAATCTCATTAATAACGAATCAAGTTACATATGTAACGGATCCATAATAAAGACTGTAGTTCAGTCTATCTCATAGGTACGAAAAACCCCTAATTCGTTCATCTTATCTTATTAATAAAATTCGAATCGAAAGAACAAGTACTTAAATATTCTCTTCAATCGGTCTTTTTTATCTATCTCACACAAAAAAAATAAAATGTTTTTTTTTGTCAATCCATTTATCTGCTTTAAATCGTTGATGGTTCAATTCGAAAAGAAACAGATATTTTAATTTTTTTAATAAAAAGTAAAGTTAAAGTGTTGCATTCATACAATAACATACAATAATAGGTGGGATCTTGCTAAGATTGCTTCAAAAAAATTTTTGCCATCTTTGTATAGAAGAATTTGTATAGAAGAAAAAAGGGTATAGATTAATATGTTTATGTATCGACGGAACCAATGACTATTCATGATTCCATAATTGAATCAATTCCATATGGGTTCCAAATTAGAGGAATTTTTTGTTATGCTAAAACTTCGTTTGAAACGCTGTGGTAGAAAGCAACGTGCGACTTGAAGGACACGATCCGTTGTGGATTTTTATTCTTACATCCGCCATCTTTTCTATGAATTAAGGTGCTCTTGACCCGACATCTGTTCTGTTTTCACTAGAATCCTTTTTTGTTAGGTTGTAATGAATATAGTACATGATGGAGCTCGGGTAGAAAGTATGGATTCATCTTTCAGGGGGCAAGAATCTAGGGTTAATACCAATCAATAAATTGGAACAACTTTGTAAGTATATCATATATATCAATATAGAAATTGAAAGGATCCGATTCAGTCAAGTTTTTAATTCAAAAGTAAAATTTGTTGAAATTGAGAAAAGTCTTTCGATTCAAAGTGTATCACGCGGGAATCGAGCGTTTATATGATTCTTTGATAGAAAGAAATCACAAAAGGGGTATGTTGCTGCCATTTTGTAAGGATTAAGAAGCACCGAAGTAATGTCTAAACCCACTGATTTAAAACAAAAAAAAAGGATCCCAGAACAAGGAAACACCGTTTTTTCAATTGTCTCAATAACTGGATAATAATAAAGATTAAATGAGACAAGCAAGAGGGGGTTAAAGACCATTCAAAAAATTAAATAAATTGCCTAAAGATTTTTTTCTTTTAAGCTCTTTGAGAATTATCCAACTTGAGTTATGGGTACAAATGATTTTTCTTTTTTTCAGGAAGGAGGAAGAAAAAAATGAGTTAAATCCCATTCTAATTTATTTTATTAACTCCTTTGCCAGAAATTAGAATTCTATACGTAGACAAAACTCCAAATCATTTTTTCTCGAGCCGTACGAGGATAAAACTTCCTATACGTTTCTAGGGGGGGTCTTGTTCATTTACTTAGATCTATCCCAATGAGCCGTCTATCGAATCGTTGCAATTGATGTTCGATCCCGAAGAGAAGGAAGAGATCTTCGGAACGTAGGTTTTTATGATCCGATAAAGAATCAAAGTTATTTAAACGTTCCTGCTATTCTATATTTCCTTGAAAAGGGCGCTCAGCCCACAGGAACTGTTCGGGATCTTTTAAAAAAGGCAGAGGTTTTTAAGTAACTTGGTCCTAATCAAACAAAATTTAATTAAGGAAATAAAGAAATAGAAAGGGATAGTAATTCTTATATAAATTTTTGTATTTATATATAATTTTTTCCTTTTTTGGATTCTACTCATATCTATTTTTCATTGCTTCTATAAAATCTCATGTTCTAGAACGACAAAACTCGAGTTGCTTGATCCTAGAAATATAAAATTCTGGGAGTTCCTTCAATTGGTCGGTTTTCGTTGAATACTAATAAGTAATAACCAAGGAATCCTCCCTTTTTTATTCTAGTTACTTATTATTGATTATTGATTCAATCTGATATTTTTTTCTACTTGGTATTTTTTTATTCCTCTATCTAAACTTTTTTCGGCTATGTAGTGCCAATACAACACAAGCCCTTTTTTTAATAGTATTGAAAAAATTCCATTTATATTTATTTTGTTTTTCCGTTGTATTATTTCTCAACATTTATATTGACAACAGTGTATCGAACAAATATAATTCATCGTGATAAGTCGATAAATTTATTTTTGTCCGAGCGGTTTGATTTTTACCTTATATTATTCAAATGATGGGATTCCTTGAATTCTCTTTGATATAATAAGAATAGGGGTTTTGATTTAAAAGTCGATAACATAAGAACGAAGAGGTGGTCTATAAATTTTGACATTTATCTATCTTTTTTTTATTGTATTTACATAAACTTTTTATATTCGGGTTGCTAACTCAACGGTAGAGTACTCGGCTTTTAAGTGCGGCTAGGATCTTTTACACATTTGGATGAAGCGAGGGATTCGTCCATACCATCGGTAAAGTTTGGAAGACCACGACTGATCCTGAAAGGGAATGAATGGAAAAAATAGCATGTCGGATCAACGAAGAGTTCTGAGAATATTTCATTCTTTCCGAATCGGTACAAACCGTTGTGTTCTTTTTTGAAACGGAACAAAATGAATTCAATTTCAAGTTGGGTCGGATGAATAAATGGATATAGAGCCCTAATATGGCTTCAATTTATTTATTTATTGAATATATGATATGATTATTGATTATAGGGAAAAAGCAACGAGCTTCTGTTCTTAATTTGAACGATTACCCGATCTAATTAAACGTTAAAAATGTATTAGTGCCTGATACGGGAAGGGATTATCCCATGAACGAATTCTTTATATTTTAATGAATCCTAACTATTGACATTTTCCATTATGGAATATAAATGTGTGTGTAGAAGAAACAGTATATTGATAAAAAAATTCCAAAATCAAAAGAGCGATTAGGTTGAAAAAATAAAGGATTTCTAAGTCTTTTGTTATCCTATAACGAACATAAACTTATTCGTTTAAATGGAAAAGAGAGGATAGATAATCCATTGATAAGTTTACCTGTATACCCGAGGTATCTATTCGTTTATTACTCGAATACCTCGTTTTGACTGTATCGCACTATGTTTCATTGATAACCCCCAAAATCCTCTACCTTTAGTTCAACTAGAATTTCAAATGGAAGAATTCCAAAGATATTTAAAGCTAAATAGATCTCAACAACACTACTTCTTATATCCACTTATCTTTCAGGAGTATATTTATGCACTTGCGCATGATCATGGTTTAAATAGAAATAGATCCGTTTTGTTGGAAAATGCAGGTTCTACTAAGTTCAGCTTACTAATTGTGAAACGTGCAATTGAGCGAATGTATCAGTATGAACAGAATCATTTGATTCTTTTTGCTAATGATTTTACCCAAAATACCTTTTTTGGGCGCAACAAAAATTTTAATTTTCAAATGATATCAGAAGGATTTGCAGTCATTGTAGAAATTCCGTTTTATCTCCGATTATTATCTTCGCTAGAAAGGAAAGGAATAGTTAAATCTCATAATTTACGATCAATTCATTCAATATTCCCTTTTTTAGAGGACAAATTTTCACATTTAATTTATGTGTTAGAGATACTAATACCCTACCCAATCCATCTGGAAATATTAGTTCAAACTCTTCGCTACTGGGTAAAAGACGCTTCTTCTTTACATTTATTAAGATTCTTTCTCCACGAGTATCGTATTTGGAATACTCCAAAAAAAGCCAGTTCTTGTTTTTCAAAAATAAATCAAAGGTTTTTCTTCGTCCTATATAATTCTCATCTATGTGAATACGAATCCATCTTCGTCTTTCTTCGTAACAAATCTTCTCATTTATGCTCAACGTCTTCTGGAACCCTTCTTGAACGAATCTTTTTCTATGGAAAACTAAAACATCTTGGACTTGTAGAAGCTTTTGCTAAGGCCTTTCAGGACAACCTATGGTTGTTTAAGGACCCTTTCATGCATTATATTAGTTATCAAGGAAAATCCATTCTCGCTTCAAAAGGGACGCCCCT